CTTATACAAAGAAAAAATTGAAGATTTAGTTACGATTAGAAATAATTCCACCTTTATCCATGGATCCCTTATTCCTTCAATTGGAAGTATTGATCCAATTCAATAAAATTATGTTTCGTAATTTCATGATCCAATTTTTTCAATTTCGAACTTCTTTTTGGATACAAATCACGAGAATTTATATTTTTCCTCGAATCTTTCATCGAGAGGTAAAGGATTAAATCCTTTTAAGAAATAAAGTTTTTGATCGGAATATTAATAAAACCGAAGGATCCCTTAACTATTAAGGGATTAATAGAACGAATCGCACTTTTACCACTAAACTATATCCGCTACAATGCAATTATTGTATATAAATTGACCTTTTGTCGAAGACGAAAATAAGTCGTAGTAATAAGTAATAAAAAGATCGGATCAGAAAAGAATCATGAAAATTCGAGCGTTGACGTATTTTCGTCAGGGCGACTAATGAGATTAGGAAAAGAGGACTCATTTTAATTAACTAAATAACAAGTTTTTTTATTTTATTCCAGTAAAGTAATAAAGAATAAGACTAACGAATGGCACCTTGATTCTATATCATCTTTTTCTGTATCATAGGAATCGAAATAATAATTCTTCTTATGATTCTTGTTGTTTCAATTTTATTTGTTTCAAAAAAATTTTGTGTTTTCAAATCAAATAAATAATTTTATCTACGATTCATTGGAACAAAAAAAGCCCGGCTAGGTACTGACCAGGCCAGGCCGTGGAAATAAAAAGAAAAGGGCTTTTCGGATGAAATAAAATAAAAGAGGTACTTTATTTATAAATATATATTTTTAGTAATCTTTAATATATTGGTATTATTTATATATTAGGATTGGAGATATCTTTTCTTTTGAGCCCTTACTTTATCTAATTTATCTAAATGGAATTGCTGATAAAAGTTTTTATCGATTTTATAGATATCCATCGATATATCTAGATAATTATATATATCGATATAATTATATATCTATATAATAAGGGTAGATAAAGATAATAAAGAGAGATAAAGAAGGGCTTTTTTCAAGCCTTCATTTTCTATTTTTTATACAATGTATCATAGTAATTATCCTTTTTCAATTTGGGGAGAGATGGCTGAGTGGACTAAAGCGTCGGATTGCTAATCCGTTGTACGAGTTTTTTGTACCGAGGGTTCGAATCCCTCTCTTTCCGTTTCTGTCAATTACTTGGTATTTTTTTATAGTTGAGGAAAGATGTGGAATAGATCAAATTTTAAGAACATTTCAAAATCAAGCAAGGAAAAAAAATAAGATTTTTTTTTATTCTTCACGTCCCGGATTACGTCCCGGGTCATTAGAGAGGAATCCGAAAATGAAGAGAGAAACAAAGAATATTACTACTGTATAAACAAATAGTTTGAGAGTAAGCATTACACAATCTCCAAGATCATTAAAAAAAAAAAAGAGAATAGATTCTCTATTTTAACCTATTTTGACACCAAGAAATGCAGTGAAGTTATTTCTAGAAATAGGAAAAATTTTTAAGAGTTGAGTCGTTCATTACTAAAAATTGGATTTCATACCCACAATTATATATTGTGGGGGACTCTAACAGGGTCGTTCAATGGAAAAAAGTAAGAATAAGAAAATGAGAGTGATCCCGATTTATCACAGCTATAGAAGAATTTCAATATTGGACTCAACTCAAAGGTTCAGACTGTATGTACGACTTATCTGATCTTATAACTAGTTAGAATCTTTTTTTTCTAGTAAATCATGAATTTGTCTCGGACAGTATTAAAAATCTTATCGAAAGCTTACGGCAGCTTGCCAAACAAAAGCTAATAGAAAAAAGAATAGAGGTATTACTGGCATAACATCTACTATTGGATTCAAAAAAGCGTAGGCCTCAGGCAATTTGGCGACGAAAAAACTACTTGAATAAAGGAAAGAGTTAAGACAGATACCGATGAAACTTAAGATATTAAGCATAACAATTTTTTTTTTTCTTTGTTCTTGAAGATAATTGTATTTCTTTTGATTTTATTGAGTTATTAATCCCCTATTATTGCTATGATATAAGGGATAAGGGAAAAATTAATAACATAAAGTAGGTCGAAAAACCTTTCTTTGATTTGAACTCAGCCAATCAAAAATCCTTCAATTCTCAAATAAAAAGAGAATAGAAGAAATCCTACTTTCATACAATATCTTAATGGAATTCTATGTAATGATCAATAAATTCAGTTTAATTGGATCTATAAACGTATCAAAATCCGAGCAACAAGCTAATTTTTTCTATAAATATTTCGACTGGAATTGACGACCAACCACTACCAATATTAGTGTTTATTAGTGTTGAATATAAATGGGGCGTGGCCAAGTGGTAAGGCAACGGGTTTTGGTCCCGCTATTCGGAGGTTCGAATCCTTCCGTCCCAGAGTATGCATATTATATATATAATAGTATATTATAAGATCTATAGAAAAATATTCGATATCATATCAGACTAAAGATTGCCCTTTTAAACAACCTTATGCTTAAAAGTCTAGTATTAGATATAGATATAATGTGGTTGTTCTTTCTTATTTTCTTATAATGATGCATTTAAAATCGAAATGCGAAAGCCTCTCTTATTCTCTATCCCTTAAATGGTGTGTGAAACCCGATTATTCTTTTTTTTTTTTTTCTGTGGATTTATGAATTAGAAACACGAAGGTCTTGTGTTTTTGGCACTAATGGAATTCAATCAATGGTCTTAAGTCTCTTAAGACCGATTTAGGGTACTCAAATTTAGAGTCAAATCAAAAAAATAGGTAGGAACAATCGTTTAATCTAGATCTGTTTGACTTTGGCCTTATACAAGATAGTCTAGCACCTCCGAAACTAGTCCAGTCCCCCGTAGGATCCTTTTTTTATTTATGATGCATCTACTCTATATAATTGGGGGGGTAGATAGGAGTTAATCCATAATGGAAGATATCAATTTGAATATCTGTACGAATCTGATTAACAAAGAATCAAGTTACATATGTAACATATTATGTATTTCTTTTCACCTAATTTTTTCGTATTTTGTGTTTGTCTGTAATGAATAATTGTAAATCCAAGTAACAATTCAGACAGAGGTTATTCATACATCTTTTTCACTTTATTTTAGGGAAAGATTATTGAGTCTCTTAAGTTAAATAAACTAGGCAGAAAATGCTTATATGTATTGTTATTATGTATTTTTATCTTTTTATTGCTATTTTTGTGAAAAAGATTTTGATTTTTGATCTATCTACTTGTTTCAAATCATTGATGGGTTAATCCGAATATGCATTTATTTATGATAATAAAATGTAATAAATCCTTTTTTATTACAAAACTTTATTCAAATAATAATATTGAGGTAGGAAATTTTCAATCAATTTAATCTTTTTAATGATTTCTTATGAGTCCTTGCTACTCGAAGAAGTGTGAAACTCGTGAATCCATTCTATGAAGAAATAATTAATTACGAATAATTAAGAATCTCCATTTTTCAATTTCTTCATTTATAGAAATTAAAAAAAAATCTCTATTGCACTCATACAAAAAAATATTATTGATCCAATATATACAATAAAATATGGGTTTAAATAAATTGAATTATTGTTAATACTTTTTCAAAAACTACTCATGTCATAAGAGTATAGATTACTATGGACCAACTAAACCAATGACTATACATGATTCCATAAATGAATCAATTACATACCAGTTCCAAGAAATAAGAGGTTATGGTAAAACTTCGTTTAAAACGATGTGGTAGAAAGCAACGTGCGACTTGAAGGACATGATCCACTGTGGATTCTTACACCCACCATTTTATATTATATAGGAATGAAGATGCTCTTGACTCGACATCGTTTGTTCTGTTCCACTCGAGCTCTCATTTTTTGAGGGTTTTGATGTAAATAGTAGATGATGGAGCTCGAGTATAAAGTATTGATTCATTTATCAAGGGCAGAGATCTAGGGTTAGTGTCAATCAATAAGTTAAAACTACTTCGTAAGTATATGTTCGGTATAGAAATCGAAAGGATCCAATTTGACCAAGTTTCAAATTCAAACGTCAAATTTGATCAAAAGTGTATCACGCGAGAATCCATTATTTATATGATTCTTTGATAAAAATAAATCACAAAAAATGGTATGTTGCTGCCATTTTGAAACGATTAAAGATCACCGAAGTAATGTCTAAACCCAATGATTCAAGGCAAGGATAAAGGATCCCGGAACAAGGAAAAATCTTTTTCAATTGTCTCAATAACTAAACTAGATCAGAATGAAGAATCGAAATAGATTCTAAAGGAGACAGGCAAAAATAAAGGGGTTAGAGACCACTCAATAAATGAAATGCTTAAGCTTAAGGGTTGTTTTCCTTTGAGTGAGAGTTATCCAACTTGAGTTATGGGGATAAGAATGAGTTTTTTTTTTTTCAAAAAAGAATAAGAAAAAAGTATTTAAATCATAGTCTAATTGATTTAATAATCTATGGATCTATTTGACATTAATTAGAATTCTATACATAACTTTGAATTTCCTCGAGCCGTACGAGGAGAAAACTTCTTATACGGTTCTGGGGGGGGTATTGTTAATTTACATCTATCCCAATGAGCCGTTTATCGAATCATTGCAATTGATGTTCGATCCCGAAGAGAAGGAAGAGATCTTCGTAAAGTGGGTTTTTATGATCCGATAAAGAATCAAACCTATTTAAATGTTCCTGCTATTCTATATTTCCTTGAAAAGGGTGCTCAACCTACAGGAACTGTTCATGATATTTTAAAGAAGGCTGGGGTTTTTACGGAACTTCACCTTAATCAATAACCGAAATTCCATTAATGAAATAAAAAAAAAAGAGGGTGTGGATAACTTGTATATAGTTTTGGCTAACCTTTTCTTTATTATTTCCCCCCTCTCTTGTTCTATTCATACTACACTTATTACCTTAAAATTCCGTCTTCGATAACGACAAAAATATATTTTTATTTTATTGATATAAATTGATCTAAGATGAATAGAAAAAAGATCAATCAAGTGACTAAATGAACTAATTGGTTCTATACTATAAATAAAAATTTGTACATTACCCCATCAATGGGGTGATTTTGTTGAAATTCTATGAACAAATAAAATAAAAAAAGGGGATTAAGTTTTTTTTAGTTATTTATATTTATGGATTGAATAAACCCGATATATTTTTTTCTACTTCTTCCTTAATTTCTTCTTTCGCCTACATCTTTTATGTCTATCTATGTTGATTATCTCTATAGTGCCAATCCAAGTCCGTAGTTTTTTTAATTCTTTTCTCTTATTTATTATATATATAATTATATAATATAATTTATTATTATTAGAATATTTTCTCTTATTATATTTTTTTAGCTTTATCTATTTAAAATTTAAATATAAATATATTGATTCAATTAAAATTGTTATTTCCATTTGTTTTTTATTCATTTATAATTCTTTTGTTTTCTACATTGTAGTCGTTTTTCACTATTCACATTCGTATTGACAACAGTGTATCAAACAAATATAATCCGATCGTGTATAAATGAAGCTAGTTATCTCCGTTTCATGACCTTTGCTTTTCACGCACATGACGGTCTAATTGTATTTTCTGTGATATAAAAAGTGACTTTTGTGTCATATAAGAAGTTTTTTTTTTTATTGGAATATTTTGATTACGTCATGTAATTTCATTTCTTTTTTTTTTTTTTATTCCGATTGTATCTACACAGAAAAATTTTTGATATTTTTGGGGTTGCTAACTCAACGGTAGAGTACTCGGCTTTTAAGTGCGGCTAGCATCTTTTACACATTTCTATGAAGTAACAGATTCGTCCATACTATCGGTAGAGTTTGTAAGACCGCGACTGATCCTGAAAGGAATGAATGGAAAAAGCAGCATGTCGTATCAATGTAAAATTCTAGTAATATTTTTACCTTACTAGATTGGCCCAAACCTTGTTTGAATTCTTGATGCGAAAAAAAAAAGCAAGTCAAGTCGGGTCGAATGAATAAATGGATAGAGCCCTATGCTCCAATTATAGAGAAATAAAAAGTAACGGACTTATGTTCTTAATTCGAATGATTACCCGATCTAATTAGACGTTAAAACTATATTAGTGCTTGATGCGGGAAGGACTTTTCTTATGAGTGAGTTATCGATTTTTTGCTAAGTCCTAACTATTAGTTACTCTACATTATGGGGTAGAGGGGAATGTGTAGAAGAAGCAGTATATTGATAAAGAGTTTTTTTCCAAAATCAAAAGAGCGATTGGGTTGAAAAAATAAAGGATTTCGAACCATCTTTTTTATCCTAAAATATAAACCCATTAGATGGCAAAAGAAAAGAGAGGATAGAGAGTCCGTTGATAAGTCTTACCTATTTACGAGGTATCTATTATTATTCTTTTTTTACTGTAATACCTTGTTTTGACTGTATCGCACTATGTATCATTTGATAACCCAATAAATCCATTATAGTATCCCCAGTTCAAATCAAATTTCAAATGGAGGAATTTCAAGGATATTTAGAACTTGAGAAATCTCGGCAACGTGACTTCCTATACCCACTTATCTTTCGGGAGTATATTTACGCATTTTCTCATGATCATTTTTTAAATGGATCCATTTTGTTGGAAAATTATGGTTATGACAAAAAATCCAGTTTCCTAATGGTAAAACATTTAATTACTCGAATGTATCACCAGAATCATTTTTTTTTTTCCACTAATTCTTATAACAAAAATCCATTTTTTGGGTACAACAAAAATTTGTATTCTCAAATGCTATCAGAAGGGTTTGCAGTCATTGGGGAAATTCCATTTTCCCTACGATTAGTATCTTCCTTAGAGGAAGAAGAAATCGCAAAATCTTATAATTTACGATCAAGTCATTCAATATTTCCTTTTTTAGAGGATAAATTCCCACATTTAAATTATGTGTCAGATGTATTAATACCCTATCCCCTCCATCTGGAAATTTTAGTTCAAATCCTTCGCTCCTGGGTGAAAGATGCCTCTTCTTTTCATTTATTACGGTTCTTTTTTCATGAGTATTGTAATTGGAATAGTCTTAGTACTTCAAAAAAATTGATTTCTTTTTTTTCAAAAAGAAATCGAAGATTAGTCTTGTTCCTATATAATTCTTATGTATGTGAATACGAATCCATTTTCCTTTTTCTACGTAACCAATCTTCTCATATACGATTAACTTCTTATAGGGGCCTTTTTGAGCGAATATATTTCTATGGAAAAATCGAACATCTTGTCCAAGTGTTTGCTAATTATTTTTCGGATATCTTACGGGTCTTCAAGGATCCTTTCATGCATTATGTTAGATATCAAGGAAAATCTATTCTGGTTTCAAAAGATACGCCACTTCTGATGAATAAGTGGAAATATTACCTTGTCAATTTATGGCAATGTCATTTTTATGTGTGGTCACAACCAGAAAGGATCTATATAAACCAATTA